AACATGCATACATGAAAAAAACTCCATCTAAACAATTTAGAGAAATAGTTAAGGGTTCGAATGATCCTCTTTAATGACACCCATCACTTCTAGAGTATAGATTCTATTGATCTAGAGTATAGATTCTATTGATCTAGAGTATAGATTCTAGAGTCTAGATTCTAGAGTATAGATTCTCTCAGAAATTCTCAAATTCAACATGCATACATGAAAAAAACTCCATCTAAACAATTTAGAGAAATAGTTAAGGGTTCGAATGATCCTCTGACACCCATCACTTCTAGAGTATAGATCAATAGAATCTAGAGTATAGATTCTCTCAGAAATTCTCAAATTCAACATGCATACATGAAAAAAACTCCATCTAAACAATTTAGAGAAATAGTTAAGGGTTCGAATGATCCTCTTTAATGACACCCATCACTGATAAAGTATAGATGAAGTTGGGTCTTTTGTCAATAGTTCATATGAAAACTTCTCAAATTCACCACGCATTCATGAAAAAAAAAACTCCATGTAAACAGTAAACAATTTCTTTCTCTAAGCTATATAGTTAAGGGTTCGAATGATCCTCTTTAATGACACCCATCACTGATAAAGTATAGATGAAGTTGGGTCTTTTGTCAATAGTTCATATGAAAACTTCTCAAATTCACCACGCATTCATGAAAAAAAAAACTCCATGTAAACAGTAAACAATTTCTTTCTCTAAGCTATATAGTTAAGGGTTCGAATGATCCTCTTTAATGACACCCATCACTGATAAAGTATAGATGAAGTTGGGTCTTTTGTCAATAGTTCATATGAAAACTTCTCAAATTCACCACGCATTCATGAAAAAAAAAACTCCATGTAAACAGTAAACAATTTCTTTCTCTAAGCTATATAGTTAAGGGTTCGAATGATCCTCTTTAATGACACCCATCACTGATAAAGTATAGATGAAGTTGGGTCTTTTGTCAATAGTTCATATGAAAACTTCTCAAATTCACCACGCATTCATGAAAAAAAAAACTCCATGTAAACAGTAAACAATTTCTTTCTCTAAGCTATATAGTTAAGGGTTCGAATGATCCTCTTTAATGACACCCATCACTGATAAAGTATAGATGAAGTTGGGTCTTTTGTCAATAGTTCATATGAAAACTTCTCAAATTCACCACGCATTCATGAAAAAAAAAACTCCATCTAAACAATTTAGAGAAATAGTTAAGGGTTCGAATGATCCTCTTTAATGACACCCATCACTTCTAGAGTATAGATTCTATTGATCTAGAGTATAGATTCTATTGATCTAGAGTATAGATTCTAGAGTCTAGATTCTAGAGTATAGATTCTCTCAGAAATTCTCAAATTCAACATGCATACATGAAAAAAACTCCATCTAAACAATTTAGAGAAATAGTTAAGGGTTCGAATGATCCTCTGACACCCATCACTTCTAGAGTATAGATCAATAGAATCTAGAGTATAGATTCTCTCAGAAATTCTCAAATTCAACATGCATACATGAAAAAAACTCCATCTAAACAATTTAGAGAAATAGTTAAGGGTTCGAATGATCCTCTTTAATGACACCCATCACTGATAAAGTATAGATGAAGTTGGGTCTTTTGTCAATAGTTCATATGAAAACTTCTCAAATTCACCACGCATTCATGAAAAAAAAACTCCATGTAAACAGTAAACAATTTCTTTCTCTAAGCTATATAGTTAAGGGTTCGAATGATCCTCTTTAATGACACCCATCACTGATAAAGTATAGATGAAGTTGGGTCTTTTGTCAATAGTTCATATGAAAACTTCTCAAATTCACCACGCATTCATGAAAAAAAAAACTCCATGTAAACAGTAAACAATTTTTTTCTCTAAGCTATATAGTTAAGGGTTCGAATGATCCTCTGACACCCATCACTTCTAGAGTATAGATCAATAGAATCTAGAGTATAGATTCTCTCAGAAATTCTCAAATTCAACATGCATACATGAAAAAAACTCCATCTAAACAATTTAGAGAAATAGTTAAGGGTTCGAATGATCCTCTTTAATGACACCCATCACTGATAAAGTATAGATGAAGTTGGGTCTTTTGTCAATAGTTCATATGAAAACTTCTCAAATTCACCACGCATTCATGAAAAAAAAACTCCATGTAAACAGTAAACAATTTCTTTCTCTAAGCTATATAGTTAAGGGTTCGAATGATCCTCTTTAATGACACCCATCACTGATAAAGTATAGATGAAGTTGGGTCTTTTGTCAATAGTTCATATGAAAACTTCTCAAATTCACCACGCATTCATGAAAAAAAAAACTCCATGTAAACAGTAAACAATTTTTTTCTCTAAGCTATATAGTTAAGGGTTCGAATGATCCTCTTTAATGACACCCATCACTTCTAGAGTCTAGATTCTAGAGTCTAGATTCTAGAGTATAGATTCTGGAGTATAGATTCTATTGATCTAGAGTATAGATTCTAGAGTATAGATTCTAGAGTATAGATTCTAGAGTCTAGATTCTAGAGTATAGATTCTAGAGTCTAGATTCTAGAGTCTAGATTCTAGAGTATAGATTCTCTCAGAAATTCTCAAATTCACCATGCATACATAAAAAAAACTCCATCTAAACAATTTAGAGAAATAGTTAAGGGTTCGAATGATCCTCTTTAATGACACCCATCACTTCTAGAGTATAGATTCTAGAGTCTAGATTCTAGAGTATAGATTCTAGAGTATAGATTCTAGAGTATAGATTCTAGAGTATAGATTCTATTGATCTAGAGTATAGATTCTATTGATCTAGAGTATAGATTCTATTGATCTAGAGTATAGATTCTCTCAGAAATTCTCAAATTCACCATGCATACATGAAAAAAACTCCATCTAAACAATTTAGAGAAATAGTTAAGGGTTCGAATGATCCTCTGACACCCATCACTTCTAGAGTCTAGATTCTAGAGTCTAGATTCTAGAGTATAGATTCTAGAGTATAGATTCTAGAGTATAGATTCTATTGATCTAGAGTATAGATTCTATTGATCTAGAGTATAGATTCTCTCAGAAATTCTCAAATTCACCATGCATACATGAAAAAAACTCCATCTAAACAATTTAGAGAAATAGTTAAGGGTTCGAATGATCCTCTTTAATGACACCCATCACTTATATAGTCAAGGCCACTACTCCTAAACAACTTGGAGTCGGGCCTTCTTTTCGTACTATTTAGTATGGATAGCTCAGGAATGGGAAAGCTGCGATCCCATAACCCCTCCTATCGGAAACAGGATTGACCAAGCCATAGCACATGCTCTCATCAAATCCGTACGATTTTCCCGATCGAAATCGAGCAAGTTTTAGTTTTACATGAAGAAGATTTTGTTCAGCATGTTCTATTCGATACTGGTAGGAGAAGAACCCGACTCGGTATTGGGAAAAAAGAAGGGAAGCATAACCAAGTCAAGGTGATATGGATCACCCCTTCTTCTTGTGCCAAAGATCTGACGTTTTCGGAACTGGAGCTCCATTTCTTTTCAATTTCCATTCAAGAGTTCCTATGTGTTTCCACGCCCTTTTTTTAGACCTCGAAAGAAATGGAAAAATTCCTTTTCTTAGGAACACATAAAAGAAATAGGGATAATGGTAACCCTACCATTAACGACTTCATCCTCATTTATGAATTTGATAGTAATAGAAATACATGTCCTGACGAGACAGAATTTATAACTTGCTATTGTCTTGTCTAAGAGGCAAAGATGTACCTCTTTAGAAAATCCTGTTGAATCATATACTCGGGCGGTGGGTGTGGGGCGGATGATTTCCAAACGGACTACTCATCAATTATATAGAGAAGATCACCAAGATTTTTTGATCCGCTGCCAAACCTATTCCAATTCCAAGAGCTCAGACTCGGATCGTGGGCATCACCGGAATACTTCGTATCCACAGATACTCTTTCATATCACTATTGATTAGATCCGAAATCTGCTATTGAGAATGCTCATTCTATGAGCTCAATATTATGCCTTGAAGAGGACTCGAACCTCCACGCTCTTTAGCACGAGATTTTGAGTCTCGCGTGTCTACCATTTCACCATCAAGGCATCTTTCAAGTGAATCGTATTCCATGAATATGATACCTATCTAATGTCATATATTCCATATATGACAAAGGTGGAATGTTGGAGTATTTCTATCGATCGGTCATATAGGCCTGAGTCAGACACCAAATTGCTTCGATTTTCATTATCCAGAGGATACCTTATATATAAAAAAGTGCAATCAAAGCTATTTCTCGATTCAATAGAAGTCCAAAAAAGTCAATATGGCGCCCAAATAAGGATAGGATAGATATGTCAAAAGCAGGTCTGATTACGCCTATTCCTAATTCTAAATAGAATGCCAGAACGTAGGGATCCATATGTCAAAATAGTATCTATTAAGTTAATAAGATTCTCCTTTGTTTTTTCTATTATTTTATTCCTCTTTATCTTTCATCTAAATATTTAAGAATATATTAGCAAATACATTTTGTTTGTAAAGTCAGATCAAAAAAAAATATCCAAAAGTTTTTTCCTATTAGATATTTCTAATTTCTATTAGAAAAAATAAATAATATAAATATTATTTGGATATGTGTGTAACTGACCTATAGAATTTTAGTCATTTCAAAATATAAGAAAGAAAAAGCAAGAATAATAGAATAATTTAATTAAGATAAGAAAGACACACAGTAGACTATAAGACACAAAAAATGGAAAAAGACTAATCAAAAAAATCCCATTTGAAAAGATTTTCTTTTCTATTGACTTATATATATCAATTTTGATAGGATATATATTTTACTTGGTTTTTTTCTATAAAAAAAAAGGAAAATAACTATTTTCCTATTCATTTGCTGTTAGTTTTGAATAAAAAATCGAAAGAAATGGGGGTGTCGCTGGTTAAAACACGGAACGGGTTTTGTCTCGTTATGTTCAAAAATTCTTTTCTAATTACATACAA